TGGAATGTATATTCTGTTTACTGAATCACATGAAATTTCAGCCAACTCCATATATGTAATGTATTTCATACGTATGAACGGAAACGAGACGGAGGAATGAAGAGCATTTTCGACGCAAGTTCGAATTTGCGACAAGTACAAATGGAAATGAATTGATAAAACATTCCTGGAAAAAAGATTCTATCACTTCCACTTATGGAGTCTTGTATAGAATATACAAATTGATCCAATTTCTACCTATTATTATGATATTACGATCAGATTGGGTACCAAAAAAATAAATGGATTCAGGATTAAATCTGCTCTTTATGAATGAGATAAAGACAGAATAATCAGGAGCAGTATAGAATTTCCTTTTTTTAGCACACTTTAATGTTCAAAAAAGAATTCGTGGATTCTTTTTGGTAGTAGAATTTATAGATAGAATACCATTGAATTGCGTAATAGTAATAGGAGTAGTATTTATTAAGTACATGCCGATATACCTATCCGCATATCGCATCTTTTATCGTAATTTTACTTGTGGCAACAGAAGTCAGGTCGCACTATATCATAATTCCTATTTTCTATTCAAAATATTCAATGAAAAATTGAAGCACGATAATTCTCTATAGGGATATGTACATAAGAAAAAGACACAATTCGGTATCTGTGTAACAATTTCTGTTCTGGGGTTTACATATACACATATATTTTGTTATAATTGAAATTGAAAAGGATTGATTATTGAAAATAATTGATACTGATTAGTCGTAAATCAATTTGATTTTGTTATACCATTAAAGAAACACAATTTGAGATACAAATTTAAGAACCGTTCACTAATTCTAAAGTAAAAATAGTTAATGGTTCCAATTTTCCCTGAATTTTTCGGTCTGTGACCGGAAATCTATTTTTTCTCTTTTCAATAGAAGGAGAAGGGAAGTTTTTAAGCAGTGTGTCTTTTGAGATACAATCAATCGAAGAGAATAATCTAAACTGGATCCAATAAAAAATAGGGATTAATTTTTGAAAAGGGATAAGTACAATGGGATTCAAGATAAAAAATTAGTAATAGAATATGGATGGATAAAAATATTGTCCATTTTGGATCAGATTTGGCGGCATGGCCAAGTGGTAAGGCGGGGGACTGCAAATCCTTTATCCCCAGTTCAAATCCGGGTGTCGCCTGATCAACAAAAGACTTGAAATTTCTTATTCTGCTGATCTAACTCGACAAATTCTTGCCCCACAAGAAGCATAGGCAAACGCCTAGGCCTGTCGTGTCGATACTTGATTTTTAGAATCCATAATTCTATAAAAAAACTGTAAATTTTTTTTTCTCAAAATCTGGGTTCTGGGTACCGGTCCAAACCGGTACCAATAGGTATGAAGTAACCCTTACTTATTAATGATTGATTCGGACATTTATTTGATTTATGATATCAATTGAATCAAATAAATCAAATAAATAGTGAGAGTCAATTCTGGGATTCAGAACTACGAAAGTAAGAGGTCGGAAATCTTAGTATCCAAAGGTTCCTAAAGGACACTCCATTTTTGCTCCTAGGATTGAAGAAGAGATTATACGAAAGACTATCAAGACTTCCTAATTATCTTACACTACCTATACTAAATACTAAAATAGTGTCTACTGACTCTGTCTGGAATTAGATTGAATAGAATAGGCTGATGGATGGGAAATCAATTTAGAAGTTGTGGAAAGGACTGAAGATACTTTGTATCCAGACTCACGAGAGGCTTTGAGTACTCAAACATTCAATCAACATGGTTATGGTTGGGCGGCTCTTATTTATAGAGTAAAAAGAAAAGTTGAAAAAAAAAAATTCTTTGCCCGTGTAGGGGATTACAAAAAAAAGAATGTATGTAATAATGGTGGTGGTGTCTTACCATTCCATTCTTTCACAGAAAGAAAGACGTAAGCCTTAGATCAAATAAAATAGAGGTATCTGGTAGATGGTTATCTATCTTGATGGTATATTTTGAAGTCTTTTGCTTATGAAAGAAAGGTAACAAACAATAGGTCTTACTATTTCTACATGCTCCATTAGGAGCATTCCTTTGCTATTTCCAAATAAAAGGTGTGTGTATCGTATTTGTGCTTAATGCTTCCCGATTCTACCAGAAATTTTCTAATATAGGAACTTGTTACGAGTGGATTCATTGGATTAGTTCATCAATAGCCTTAAGTCAGAATACTATTTTCTTTTGACTCTGCACCATTGATTCCACTATGATTATTGATCAATAATCAATAATGAAATAATTCCTTCATAGAGATAGGAGACATAATTCACATGGATATAGTAAGTCTCACTTGGGCTGCTTTAATGGTAGTCTTTACATTTTCCCTCTCACTCGTAGTATGGGGAAGAAGTGGACTCTAGGGGTACTACTAATTGAATAATCGATTGAGTGATCGAATTGTATCAATCGTTTAATTGATCGTTTTGCGAAACTAAAAAAAAAAAAAAAGATTCCTTGGTTTCGTTTTCTTTTATTTTTATTTTCATATATAGTTAATATATGCCCATACCCATACTATTTTTCCTCCATTAATTCTTTCGATGGATCTCGGGACTTATATATATATATATTTAGTTTATTTTTATTATATATAATATAAATAAATATATATTATATATAAATCTAATTATTAATATAAATCTATATATTAAGTTATAAGAAGCCTAGGAATTAGAAGAGTTGGCCTTGGATTATTTTGGATTGATCTAAACCCATACAAGTAGATGTAGCGAAAAAAAAAAAGAAATAGAATTAGACTGCTATTTCGATGTATATGTATTAGATGTACATCTAATACATGTACATATTGTAAATTGATCTATATCTATATAAAACCATATCTGTATACAACTTTATATGATAAAATTTATATGATCATACTATATATGATCATACTATTTATATGATAATAAATTTATATGATAAAAATATACAATACTATCTAGTGTGGTAGAAAGAACTATATATAATATAGTTCTTTCTACCACACTATCTCAGATACTTATGATTCCAGCCAAATCGTTTCATTTAAAACTTGGAGTTTTAATCCCTTTCTTTTATTTCTTCAATCATTGATAAGAACTAATAATCCAACCAAGTTTCAGTTAAATTAATCATTTTGACTGACTGTTTTTACGTAGATGATAAGTAAAAAAGCAGTAGGAACTAGAATGAACAGTGCAGTAGCAATAAATGCGAGAATATTGACTTCCATAATCTCATTGTTTTTTTTACTTCGCAATAACTCGGGATCTAATCCCATAGAGATAAGAAATTTGACTCCTGTCAAAGAAATTTGACTCCTGTCAATTCAATGGGATGAATTGAATTCTGATGATACTGAATCGGATCAATATTATGAATAACAATATCTGATCTATCAAATCGATTCATCGTCGAGAATTGAATAGTATAACATAAGAAAATCTTTTATTTTATCCATACTAAATCCGAAATGGGATTCTTTATTGGATCAGGAATTCCATTGAATTTTTCATCCCTTTTTCCACTTTTTTCTTTTCCATAACCTACTGTCTTTGTCTTCCTTATACAACTCTCTTTCCTTATACTTATACATACAATTATGAGATATTATATGACCGGTATTCTATGGGTCACACAGATCCAAACAGTAGAAGTGAGATGGAAAAAAGGACGGGTGTTAAGTAGAAAGGATCTAATATTCCAACAAATTTACTAAAAAGGGGCGTTGCTTGGTCTTTTATTTTATTAGTATAGTATCTCTTCTTCTTTCTTGGATTGAGACTAGAACACATACATCAAAAATTCAGTGTGCAATTTGCATGAGAATAGATAGATTGTTTCCAATTAGTCATTGAGGATACACAAACAAAGTCGAGGTAATTATGTTAAGTTCATTGTGTATCGTACAATAAACGAATACAATTTGTGTATGTACTCTCGGTAAAAATAGGGGAACTCTATTCCATTTCATTGTTCAAGAACAATTGAAAAAGAAAGTCAGACGAGTATGGTATCTATTAAAATACTGAATATAGTAATGCCACCGATTGTACCAACTTACATATGTCTCCCCTTATCAATCGGTATTAGTGAAAGAAATTGAAATTCCCGTACTTGTCTGATGATAAATGTGAAACGAAAAACAAAAGAAATAAGGATCCCCGCTGGGGATTAGATCTTGCTACCTGTCCCCCCTTTCACAGAAAATGGGGAGATGAATTGATAAATTTATCGGATCCTAGTTCGGGACTGACGGGGCTCGAACCCGTAGCTTCCGCCTTGACAGGGCGGTGCTCTGACCGATTGAACTACAATCCCAGCAAGGTGTATGGCATACATATTCTTACTAGTTTGATAAGAACATTCTATTCGTTGTGTTGTAACAGAAACACGAATGATATACTGAATATCCACATGGATATGGAATATAGTGAGAGCGACACAGATTACTAGTAACGAGTGGTTATTTTATTGCCAAAAAAATAGATAATCAATTTCTCAATGAGAAAAAGAACTATTTTTATTTTTATGATACTTAATTAAGATTAAGTATCATTAATCTAGATCGTTAGAAAAATCAGAACGAATGAGAAAAACATGGATAGAGAAAAAATTGACTCTTTCTCTTCATTTCTACGGATCAGGCATTTCTGTTTCTGGAGGACAAATTGGTTATTTCATATTCATGGAGCAACGAATTATTGGGCCGAGCTGGATTTGAACCAGCGTAGACATATCATCAACGAATTTACAGTCCGTCCCCATTAACCGCTCGGGCATCGACCCAGGAAGAATTAATTCTAGATTTATTGATAATCTACGATCAACTTCCTCTCTACCCCCAGGGGAAGTCGAATCCCCGCTGCCTCCTTGAAAGAGAGATGTCCTGAACCACTAGACGATAGGGGCATATCCACCCGACCGTCATCATACTATGATAATCATCATCATAGTATGATAATACTATGAACAGTTTTTTTGGAATTGTC